GGTAGAGAGGACGAATGGTAAGTCGTCGGGCTCATGCCCCGAAGAAGCGGGTTCGATTCCCGCCTCTACAGTTTTGGGCAAAAGGAAAGGGAGAGAGGGGGAAGACTAAGATGGATTAAGCTGGACGGGAAGTCCGAAAGAGCGAAGAAGAAGCTTTAAACTCGTGTTTCAATGCGGAGACGTAATGAAGAGAACTGAAAACTGAATCATCTTAGTATCAGAGGGAGGCAGAGAAATCAAACGAGATTCCGTAAGTAGCAGGGAGCGAAAGCGGAGGAGTCCCAGAGAGTGAGTAATTAACGGAAGAAAGGAGTTCACATATCTAAGACTAAATGTTAATCCATACTGAAAGCGCGAGTACTGTAAAGGAAAGTTGAAAGAGACTTGAAAAGATCTGGAATCCTGTCTTTTAAAGCAACTGTAAAACAGTGTACCTTTTGTATAATGGGTTTATGAGATATCGTTTGGCAAATTTAAGTAAAGAGGATAAAATGTAGGTGAAGAGAAGTCGAGAGGGCTCTTTAGTCAAATTTCCCGAAACCAAGTGATCTAACCATGGGCAGTTTAATGAACGAACCGGTGGTTGTAGCAAAAACCTCGGATGACCTGTGGTTAGGGGGGAAAGCCCAATCGGACTTGGAGATAGCTGGTTTTCTGCGAAAACTATTGAAGTAGTGCGTCTACATAGGGGCTAGATGATTTAAATATTATTTACACATATGACGTCCTATTAAAATTTTAGGGTAAAGACTTATCGCTTTAGGGGGGATAGACTTTAAAGATAAAATTCGAAGTAGACAGACAGACAAGGGGCGAATAGGTCCGTTGTTAAAAGGGGGGAGCCCAAATTAGAAGTTAAAGTCACAGATTCAATAATTAAGTGTAAAAGGAGTATGGGATTTAGACAATGAAGAGGTAGGCTTGGAGCCAGCCATCTTTGAAAGAATGCGTAGTAGTTCATTCAAGAACTCTTTTTCCCCAAAAATTATGGTGGCTAAAAATTGAACTGAAACTCTAGGGGCAGGAAGTAGTTTGCTTGGTAGTAGAACAGACTGTTGGGTGGTGGTGAGAACCCAAGAATCAGAAGCGAAAATGTGAACATGAGTAAAAAAATTGTTGCTTCATCTCCCCTGGTTTCCAAACCAAAAGTATCTGAGCGAAGAGGTTTGGGTGAAACAGTCTCTAAGGAGGGTACCGATGAGGGATAGTAATTAACGCACAATGTGCCAGGAAATAATTAAAACAAAAGATTACTGTCGCAAACTAACACAAGTGGGAGATAGTGAGGGGAAAAGTTTTTTTAAGGAACTCGGCCAGTTATAAACTTTTATTAGAAGTTAAAACACAAGGCCTCGACTGTTTACCAAAAACATAGCTCTTTGCTAATATGAAGGTAGAAGTATGAAGGGTGAGACCTGCCCAATGGTTATATCTTAAAAGGTTAGTAGGGCTAACTTAATAAAGATAATTAAATGGCCGCGGTAACACTAACCGTGAAAATGTAGCGTAATCAATAGTCAATTAATTGTTGGCCGGTATGAATGGTGTCACGAGGGTCTCACTGTCTTAAGGAAATCTCCAGTGAAATTGAATTTGTAGTGAAGATGCTACATCCAAATTGTTAGACGAGAAGACCCCATGGAACTTTACTGGAAACTTATGTCGCTGACTTAAATAGTTTTAAAATGTGGTGCGGATTAATTAGGTTAAAAAGCTCACTTTTTTATTTGAAGAAAGGCAACTCAAAAACTTATGTCTTTGGGACTTGATAAGTGGGACAGTTTGGTTGGGGCGATCGCCTTTAAAAAAGTAACGAAGGCGGGCTTAAGATATATATTTAGTTATGTCTGACTGCCAGGGGGAAACCTAGAGCAGACACTTATCTTTGGATGGTGGGTTTAAGTGACCCGTTAATTTAGGGTGAAATAGTTAACGATAAACAAATAAAAGTTACCCTGGGGATAACAGCGTAATAACGTCAGAGAGTTTTCATCGACGACGATGTTTGCGACCTCGATGTTGAATTGTGGCATCCTGGGGTGCAGTCGCTCCCAAGGGTTGGTCTGTTCGTCCATTAAAGCCGTACATGATTTGAGTTAAAAGCGTCGTAAGACAGCTTGGTTTCTATCTACAATTTGAAAAAACATTAATATAACTCTTTTCTAGTACGAAAGGATCGAAATATGAGTGGTTCTCTTATTTTTATAAGTTACAATCAACGGATTGACTCGGATACTTTTTAAAGGGGGTTTTGGTTAATTACTGATTGCTTTTAAAGTATGAAAATTATATTAAGTTGTTTGAAGTCCGGAAGAAGAATTGTTAAGGGTTGGCTTGCTCGGGATGGCTGTTTGTGTTTTAAAAGTATGGGGCAGAGATATCTGGTCATATTGTACCTGGCTTATCCGAATTATGGGAGACAGAGGTTTAGGGTGTATATTTGTGTTTTATTTCTTTTAGTGGTGGGCGCCCTGGGGGCCGGTGTTGGAGGAAGAAAATTAGGAGAAAAGGGGGCCGGACTTTTAACTTCAAGCTGTTTGATTATAAGTTTATCTTGGTCTGTTTTGATATTTTATGAAATAATTTTAAGTTATTCTACGACACATATAAAATTATGAAGGTGATTAGATTCTGATCTATTGACTGTTTATTTTGGCCTACAGTTCGATAGTTTGGTTGCGATCATGTTGCTTGTTATTACAACAATCTCTACTTTAGTTCATGTCTTTTCTACGGCATATATGCTTGGGGACCCTCATATTCCTCGCTTTATGTCCTATTTATCCTTCTTTACATTTTTGATGGTTGTTTTAGTCAGCAGTGATAATTATTTACAATTGTTTATTGGCTGGGAGGGGGTTGGTCTATGTTCTTATCTTTTAATAAATTTTTGATTAACTAGAGTTGAAGCAAATAAAGCGGCCATAAAAGCTATGTTAGTTAATCGAGTGGGAGTATGGGGGTTGATTTTGGCTATGTTTGGTCTTTGGGACCGTTTTGGGTCTTTAGAGTTCTCTTCTCTTTTTAATATGGTTGTTGTTTCTGCTCCATCAAGTGATATTACTTTAATTTGTTTGCTATTGTTTATAGGGGCGGTCGGAAAGTCTGCACAGTTGGGGTTGCATACTTGATTACCGGATGCTATGGAGGGTAAATGTTGGGCCATTTTGTTTAAGTAATTAATTAAAACTTTTGAGTCACTGTATGCTGGGAGGACTTTGAATAATTGAAGGCCGGGAGTCTTTAGGGGGTTTTATCTTTTGCTTCGTCTTCCGCCTTAAAATAGGAAGTTTATCCGCAGGTAACAAAATTTGAGGTTAGTAATTGGATTTAATAGATTGGTTTATTAAGTTTAAGAGTTTTGATCGGAATTGTCTAAAGATTAGTCTTTAGATTTAGAATGCCTTGATTATTGGAACCTCCGAGACTTTTTGTGATTTTATTTTATAAATTAAGACAAACTTCTGGTTTAAAGTGTTCGTGGAAATAATTCATTTACTTTTTAAAATATTAATGGTCATAGTTCCATTGCTTATCACAGTAGCTTATTTAACTTTAGCCGAACGAAAGGTTTTAGGATATATGCAGGCTAGAAAAGGGCCAAATGTAGTGGGGGTTAGTGGGCTGGCTCAGCCGTTTGCAGATGGCCTAAAACTATTTACCAAAGAGATGGTGGTTCCGCATCAAACTAATTTGTTTATTTATATAGTGGCGCCGGTATTTTCCTTTATCTTGGCGTTAATCGTTTGAGGGGTGGTGCCTTATGAGAGAGGGGCTTTAATAAGTGATTTAAAAATAGGGGTTTTGTATATCTTGGCTGTTTCTTCGATAAGTGTCTATGCGATATTAATGTCTGGGTGGGCGAGTAATTCTAAATATGCTTTTTTGGGGGCGATTCGGGCAGCTGCTCAAATGATTAGTTATGAAGTTTCTATTGGGCTGATCATCATTTCGGTTCTATTGTGTGTTGGCTCTTTGAGTGTTACTGAAATTGTTTTAGCGCAGAATAGTGGTGTTTGGTTTTTTTTTCCGTTATTTCCTGTTGCAATAATGTTTTTTGTTTCAGCTTTGGCGGAGACAAATCGAGCTCCCTTTGATTTAACAGAAGGAGAGTCGGAGCTAGTGTCGGGGTATAACGTAGAGTACGCCTCGATGTCTTTTGCTCTATTTTTCCTTGCTGAATATGCTCATATAATATTAATGAGTTGTTTAACAATTATCTTTTTTGGGGGGGGGTGACTTTCTCCAGTAAAATATTTAAAAGGCGGGGCCGGGTGGTTTGGTCTAAAAGTTGTTTTAATAATTTTTCTTTTTATTTGGGTAAGGGCCTCTTTTCCTCGTATTCGCTACGACCAGCTTATGTCTTTGTTATGAAAGGCGTATTTACCTCTAAGTTTAGGGGTGGTGACTTTTGTGGCTAGTGTTCTTTTTGGGTTAAATGGCCCGCCTCCGATCTAAGACATTTTGTAATTTGTTGTTTGAGATCTTTAATTGGTTTAAGTATGAGGATTCATTTCTAGATCAACTTGTCTAGTTTGGGAGTTTAATTCTGGGGGGGGTTTCCTATGCCATTACGCAAAGAGAATCCGCTTTTATCTCCGGTGAATGGTATTTTGGTGGATTTGCCGTCTCCTTCAAATATAAGCTATATGTGAAACTTTGGCTCTTTGTTAGGGCTGTGTTTAGTTATGCAAATCGTAACGGGGTGCTTTTTGTCCATGCATTATTGCGCAGAGGTCGGTTTGGCTTTTGCCTCGGTGGGACATATTATGCGCGATGTAAATTATGGGTTTTTATTAAGATATTTTCATGCTAATGGGGCTTCTCTGTTTTTTTTATGTCTTTATTTTCATATTGGGAGAAGTTTGTATTATGGGGGTTATTTGAAAGCTCCGGTTTGGCGAGTTGGCATCGTAATATTTCTTTTGACGATGGCGACGGCTTTTCTGGGCTATGTGCTACCTTGGGGCCAAATGTCTTTCTGGGGGGCGACGGTTATTACAAATTTATTGTCCGCTATCCCCTATGTGGGGACAGATGTTGTGCAATGAGTCTGGGGGGGTTTTAGTGTCTCTGGGGCCACGCTCACTAGATTTTTTAGTCTGCACTTTCTCTTTCCCTTTATTTTAGCAATTTTAGTCGTGGTTCATTTAATATATTTACATATAGAGGGGTCAAATAGTCCTGTGGGGTCCAAGACTCCTGTGGACGATGTGGTTTTTCATGTCTATTATACATCTAAGGACTGATATGGAATAGTAGTTACGCTTATGTTATTGAGTGTAATTGTGTATTTAATGCCTAATTTATTGGGCGATCCAGAAAATTTTATTCAAGCCAACTCATTAGTAACTCCAGTGCACATTCAGCCTGAGTGATATTTTTTATTTGCTTATGCCATTTTGCGCTCAATACCGAATAAATTCGGGGGAGTTGTGTCTATGTTTTTTAGTATATTAATTTTATTTTTTTTTCCACTACTTCACCGGAGTTGATTAAGAGGGCTCCCCTTTCGTCCATTTGGGCGCATGGCCTTTTGATCCTTTATTGTGAATTTTGTTCTTCTTACCTGAATTGGGTCTTTAGTCGTAGAAGAGCCTTTTATAATAATAGGGCAGCTGGTGGCGCTGTACTATTTTTTCTACTTTCTTATACTAATCCCTTTGTTGGGGGAAGTGGAAAATAATCTTTTATTTAAACAAAGGAAAAAATGTGACTTGTAGAGAATTGCGAATCAGTTATTATTTGGATGAGGACAGGGTGAGGTGGAACGGGGGTGGGCCACCTCCTGCCTATCCACAAGATGAGGTGAAGCAAATAGAGCGTCTCACGGAGGGTTTTGAAGAATTCTTTTTGGCGCTGGCAGATGTTGCAGTGGAATTGGTCCGCCCTGTCTAGCAAATAAGCATTAGTTAATGTGATTAAATCAAGAGCTCCTGCTTCTAAGCCTTTTTATATTAGCCCTGGTGATTATTAGTATAAATAATTTTATTTTAAAACTATCCATTTTAATATTATTGATTATAAGTGAGGGGGGGGGCCTTTCTTTTTTATTTAATTTTTTTTTTGAGTTATCTGTGGGGGGGTTGTTGATTGAAAATGGTTGGACTGAAACCACTAAATTAATTATTATTTTAGGCTCTATTGCTGTTTTATTGATGGTGGACATGGAGAGGCTGATTTTTCCAAAACTCTTTGGGGGACGAGTTTGGGGAACTTTTTTTCAAACGAATGCGCATTTACCCCTTTTAAATCTAATGGTGGCATTAGGGGGGCTTTGTTTAGTTTCTTCAAGTAATTGACTTTCTGTTTATTTAGCGATTGAATTGTCCACTCTTTCCCTTTTTATTTTGGTCGCTCAAAAAGGGGGGTCTGGGCAAAGTGCCGAAGCTGGTTTGAAATATTTTGTATTAGGGGCCCTTTCATCTGGTCTATTTTTATTTGGGTGTGCTCTATTGTGTGGGTTTACGGGAGGGACTCATATTTCATATATAAATTTAGCATTAAATCCGGGATTGGGCTTTTCTGAGCTTCGAGTCCCAATCGGCAGTTTGTTAATCGTGGTGTCTCTTTTATTTAAGTTATCCGCTGCCCCTTTTCATATGTGGGCGCCGGATGTTTATGATGGGGCTCCGACAACGACAACGGCTTTATTGGCCACTGTGCCTAAAGTTGGTTATTTTTCCATTTTGGTTTCAATTGGGTCGGCGGTTAATATTTTATTAGTTGGGGCTCTTTTTTCGATGCTTGTGGGGGCCATTGGCGCTTTAAACCAAACCAAAGTTAAACGGCTGTTGGCCTACAGTGGGGTGGGCCATATGGGCTTTGTGCTTTGGGGAATAGAGGTCGGGTCATTTGAAAGTATTCAAGCTAGTTTAATATATGTGGTTTTATATGTAGTAATGTCTATTTGTGTTTTTGCTATAATATTAACTTTAGGCGCCGCAAAAAATTTGATTGTAGAGTTTAGTGGGCTCTCCAGGAGACTATCTGTTTTAGCTTTAACTTTGGCCTTAACTTTTCTTTCGATCGCTGGGATTCCTCCTTTAGTGGGGTTTTGGGGTAAATGGCTGGTTTTATTGTCGGGGGTGGTATATCAATATTATTTAGTCTTTCTTTTGGCTGTGATGTGTTCCGTTGTGGCCGGTGTTTATTATGTTAGAATTGTCAAAATTATCTATTTTCAAGCTAGTTTTTCTCTTTTGATAAGCTCAAAGGTGCTAAGAAAAGAAAACTGAATTAATTTAAGAAAGGCTTTGTTAATTGGTGCTGGTTTATATGTTATTGGATTTACAATGTTTTCTCCGAATCTATGGCTGCAATTAGCTCATTGGGCTGTGGGGGGGTTATTTTAAAATAATTAAATCTGCTTGGGGCGGTCTTTTATATACTAGCATTTGGAGTTGTTGGTTCTGGAATTATGGTGATATCAGCGCTCAATCCTATCCATTCGATTTTTTGGTTAATTGTTGTTTTTATTGGCTCTGCGGTTTTTTTTCTTTGATTGGGCATATCCTTTGTTGCTTTAATGTTTTTGATAATTTATGTGGGGGCGATTGCTATTTTATTTTTGTTTGTAATTATGTTATTAAATTTAACAGACTTTCCCCCCGCCTTTCGACTGGGAGGGGAGGCAGACATGACAAATTACATTCCTATTGGGTTGGTTGTTGGAACCTTTTTTTTTTCAGAAGTTGCTTCAAGTTGATTGATCATAGGTGGCCCCTATACCCCCCGGGTGTTTTTGGGGGCGGAAATAGGAAGAGCCTGAGATTTGGCCCTTCCCTGGTTTTTAATGAAGTATCAAAATATGGAGGCGCTCGGGCGAATTTTGTATATAGCTTGTTACTATTTATTTATTTTAGCTAGTTTTATACTTTTAGTGGCCATGGTGGGGGCCATAGTGTTAACTCAAGAAATTGGGTCAGAAATAGGGCCCGTGGTCAAAAGACAAGATATTTTTTTTCAAACAAGTCGGTAAGAACTGAGCCAAAAGAATTTTATCTAAAGACTTAGCCGAGTTTTGTTTGGGGGGTTGATTTTAAGTATTAATGAGCGGTGCTTATTTTGATCAATTTAAAATAGTGGCTCTGATCGCCTTGACTAATTCATCAATGATGATGATCTTAGTAGTGGTTGTGGTTTTATTATTATTCAAGGGGGTTCAATTAATCCCGAAAAGGTGGCAGTCTTTGATTGAGTTAATCTATGAGCATTTTCATGGTGTCGTGAAAGACAATTTAGGGTCTGAGGGGCTTAGGTATTTTCCTTTAATTGTTTCTCTCTTTTTTTTTATAGTGTTTTTGAATGTGTTGGGCTTATTCCCCTATGTCTTTACTCCAACTGTTCATATCGTAGTCACATTGGGGTTATCCTTTTCAATAGTCATAGGTGTGACTCTAGCTGGGTTTTGGAGGTTTAAGGGAGATTTCTTTAGTGTTTTTATGCCAAGTGGCGCTCCCTTGGGGTTAGCCCCTCTTTTGGTATTAATAGAAACAGTAAGTTTTATCTCCAGGGCCATTTCATTAGGGGTCCGGTTGGCGGCTAATTTATCGGCGGGTCATTTGTTATTTGCTATTTTAGCCGGGTTTGGGTTTAATATGTTAGTTGCAAGTGGGCCTGCGGGGGTTTTGCCACTATTAATAATGGTTTTTATAACATTATTAGAAGTAGCCGTTGCAGTCATTCAGGCTTATGTTTTTTGTTTGTTAGCCACTATTTATTTGGCGGACACAATTGTATTACATTAGTTGAAAGGCAGAAGTTGTTTTTTGGCTTAAAACTCAAGAGGTATTGTGGCTAAGAAGGCGCGGGGCTTTAATGGGGCAAGGTTTTACTGTGGGGGAAGAAGGTCCGGTTTATAAAATGTTTTATAAAATATTTCATAAAAAAAGCTTGGGAAATAAATAAGAAGAAGAAAAAGTGTATAGTGTTTGGTTTAAATAATGGGCTAAGTCTCGTTTTTTTTTTGCTTTTTATGGGGGGAATTAGTGTGATGAAGGTTTCGAGAGAGGATAGTGTTAAATTAAAAAAAGTTGCGCTTGAGTGATCTTTGGCGATTTTAATAAGTGTTTTGGTTTTGTGGGGGGCCTTTGATTTAGAGGGGCAATTTCAAATTATAAACCGAATAGAATGGATTGTTTCTCCGGCCTTAAATTTTCAATGGGGCCCGGGGGTTTTTGCTTTAGATGGGGTCTCTTTGTTTTTTTTTATTTTAACTGCGCTTTTGATACCCATTTGTATTTTAATTAGTTGAAAGTCCATTAAGCATCTGTTTAAAGAATTTTTGTTGTGTCTATTGTTTTTAGAAGCTTTACTAGTTGGAGTGTTTTTAGTGCTTGACCTGCTTCTATTCTATCTTTTATTTGAGGGCATATTGATCCCTATGTTTCTTTTGATTGGTGTTTGAGGCTCCAGAGAAGAAAAGGTACGTGCTTCTTATTATTTTTTTTTTTATACTTTCGCGGGGTCGGTGTTTATGCTTTTGGGCCTCTTTCAAATATATAGTGTGACAGGGACAACTGATTATCAGATATTATTAAATATAAAATTACCTGCTACTACTCAAAAGTGAGTGTTGGCTGGGATCTTTCTTAGTTTAGCGGTTAAAATTCCTCAAATACCATTCCATATTTGATTGCCCCAAGCGCATGTGGAGGCCCCTGTTTCTGGCTCGGTAATATTGGCGGGAATATTACTAAAGCTAGGGGGCTATGGGTTTTTAAGATTTTCTTGGCCGATTTTGCCTGCAGCCTCCGAGTATTTTGCCCCCCTAATTGTTATGTTGGGTGTTGTGGCTATTATTTATGGGGGTCTACTGACCTGTCGGCAAGTGGACTTTAAACGGCTTATTGCTTATTCTTCGGTGGCACACATGGGGCTGGTCCCTTTAGGTTTATTTACCCATACAATTGAGGGGCTGGTGGCGGCAGTTTTTATGATGTTGGCGCATGGTTTTGTTAGCTCGGCCCTTTTTATTGCGATTACTTATTTATATGAACGTCATCACACTCGTCTTATTAAGTATTATCGTGGGGTGACTCTTACAATGCCTGTTTTTGTTTGTATAATGATGGTTTTATCATTAAGCAACATGGGGATTCCTTTAAGCTGTAATTTTGTTGGAGAGTTTTTTTCGTTGTTAGCTGCTGTTGAATATAATTTTGGGCTTGGGGTGCTAGCCACTTCGGGTATGGTTTGGTCCGCGGCGTATTCTCTTTATTTATATAATCGAATTAGTTTTGGGGCGGCCTCCAATTATCTCCTTTTTATTAGAGACTTAAATAGGCGTGAGCTATTGGCCATCTCCCCCTTAGTAATAGCTGTTTTTCTTTTTGGAATATTTCCTTTTATAATTATAGACCCTGTAAAGAATGGGGTAATCTTTAGTCCAGGGGGGGGTTAGTCCTGGTTTGGTTATTTGAGATTCGAAAGTCCTTTGGTTTTGGGGAAGATAAAAAACAAGTGACCTCCTTAATACATGCTAGTATCTAATGAATAGTATTCAGACTCAGCTGGATGAGAGGTCTTGCCTTCATTCGGGTGTGACTGGGCCTATGATAGTGTGCGAACAGGTGAGGGAACCCGGGGGCCAAGCTTGGCTGGGCCGGAGTCGTATTAGGTAGAAGGGGGTGTAAGGGACCACCTTGCCTATGATGCGGAGCTTTAGTTTGGAGCCACATTTTCACTGAGACAAGGGGAAAGCTCAAATGGGGCATTGACCCCCGAGGCAGCAGTAAAGAATTTTGTGCAATATACGAAGGTAAGACACAGAGAGGGCACCTTACTTAGTCCGTCAAATTAAGTGCCAGCAGACGCGGTGAAACTTAAGGGCTAGTTTTGTAGGCAAAAGCGTAAAGGGTGTGATAGGCCGTTTTAATTAAAAGGGGTTTTATAATTTAAGAAGGTAAATGGAATTTTTTTGTAACGGTGGAATGTGTAAATAGAAAAAAGAACCTTAGACGTGAAGACTATTTATTTTTGAGATTATAATGTGATGGCTAAAACACGAGAGTATGGGGAGCAAACAGGATTAGGGACCCTGGTAGTCTATACTGTAAATAATGAAAAAGATGTGAAGCAATCCTAAAAAGTCAGAAATTTTCCGCTTGAGTAGTACGACCGCAAGGTTAAAATTCAAAAAACTTGGCTGTTCACTGTTTTAATTAGAGGAGCGTGTCGTTTAATTCGATAGTCCGCGAGAGACCTTACCCAAACTTGAATCCTTTATTGACAGGTATTGCATGGCCGTCGTCAATTTGTGTATTAAACATAAAACAGATTTAACCCAGTGGTTTGTCTATTGGATGAAGTCAGGTCTTATTGTCCTAATGTTTGGGGATTAGATGCGCTACATTTTTTTATACAATAGGAAACTTTGAGTGTGAAACCTGAAAATAAGAGTTCGGAAAGTGCCTGGAAGATAACGGAAAGTTGTATTTAATAGTAATTGAAAAGTAGAGCGTTTCAATGAAATTTTTTCAGTGTTAGTACAAATTGCCCGTCGCCTTTGCTTAGAAAGGTAGGTTGGTTGCCCCTCAAGAGGGTTTCTAATATCTCCGAGGCAGAGTAAGTCGTAACATAGTGAGGGTGAGGGAACTGGCCCTTGACAAAGGGGGAACCTTTTGTTTATAAATTATTAAAAAATGTTAGACATGATAGGGGCTTTTCATTTGTTTGCGGGCCCAGCTGGGGAGATCTTATTTGAAGATATAATCTGCAGTCTGCCTTTCTTGGTCCGGGAGGGGGCCAATTGGTCATGAGAGGCGATTCCCCCCGTTTTGTCTTTAGACGTTCTTTTACTGCCGGAAGAGCGTTATTTAGTGAGATATAGGTTGGCTCCTTCAGACATTACGAGTAGTGTGGCTTTTACTCATTTAAGTGCTCCAATGGTAGAATTCTCTAAGGAAGATCTAGAGCAGACTTCTGGGCTCGTAAGTGAGTATAGTGAGGCTATTTAGTTTTTGTGCTTAGAGGTTAGGGGGGTCTTGCGTGCGCCTTTTGGATGAAGAGGGACGGTCCTATCTATTAATATGGTTTTTTAATTGTGCTTGGCACTGTAAAAAAGTTTTGATAATTGTGGCTGGTGCAGTTAAAAAGTTTTGGTAATTGTGATGATTATGTTTGTTTATTGACAAGATGTTATAAAAGAGTCTACTTTTCAAGGTTTAAGTATTATGGTTTAGGCTGTGTTTGGGGGTGCAAACGATTTTATGTTATTTTAATTTGTTTAAGAGTGCGAACTGTTTTATGTCATCCTTATCATTTAGTTGAGCCTTCTCCTTGGCCCTGTCTAGGGGCGGGGGGGGCTTTTTTGATTACTGTGGGTAGTGTTATGTATTTTCATTATGGCTTAAGTCAAATTATGTATCTGGGAGTTTTGGTAATTGTGATGATTATGTTTGTCTGATGACAAGATGTTATTAGAGAGTCTACTTTTCAAGGGTATCATTCTCTGGTAGTTAAACAGGGGATAAAATATGGAATGCTTTTATTTATACTTTCGGAAGTTCTTTTTTTTTTTTCTTTTTTTTGAGCTTTTTTTCATAGTAGTCTGGCTCCAGCTGTTGAGTTGGGTGTGGTTTGACCTCCTCAAGGGGTTCATCCTTTAAACTCTTTTTCAGTTCCTTTGTTAAATACTGCTGTTTTATTAAGTTCTGGGGCGACTGTCACTTGGGCGCATCATGCTATAATTAGTGGGAAGAGAGAAGAGGCAATACTGGGTTTGTCTCTAACTGTTTTTTTGGGCGTTTTATTTACTGGGTTACAAGGAATTGAGTATTATGAGGCTCCTTTCACTATTTCGGATTCGGTTTATGGGTCTACTTTTTTTATGGCGACTGGGTTTCATGGTTTTCACGTTCTAGTTGGGACTACTTTTTTAATTATTTGTTTAATAAGATTAAAGTTTAATCAATTTACTAGCCGTCAACATGTCGGGTTTGAAGCGGCGAGTTGGTATTGGCATTTTGTGGATGTGGTGTGATTGTTTTTATATCTTTGTGTTTATTGGTGGGGCTCATAGTTATTTTTATATTTTTGTGTCTATGGAAGGGGCCATTACAAAAAATTAAGAGCAAATGTTAAATAATTTTTTTTATATCGTTAATGTATGTGGAAAGAAAGACATACCGGAACCTTGGCACTTGGGTTTGCAAGAGGCGGCCGATCCGGTGATGGAGGAAATAGTGTTTTTTCATGATCAGATTATGTTTTTATTGATTGTTATTGTGATAGCAGTGTTGTGGTTGCTTGTTGAGGCTTTAAATGGTAAGTATTATGATAGAGATTTGACTGATGGAACTTTATTAGAAATTGTCTGGACTATAATTCCAGCGGTAATATTGGTTTTTATCGCCTCTCCTTCTTTAAAACTATTGTATTTGATGGATGAGGTTGTGAGTCCTGCTTTAACAATTAAAGCAATTGGACATCAATGGTATTGGTCTTATGAATATTCCGACTATCAGGAAGAAACGTTAGAATTTGATTCTTATATGGTTCCGACATCGGATTTAAATAGTGGCGACTTTAGGTTATTAGAAGTGGATAATAGATTGGTGGTTCCTATAAATACACATGTGAGAATCTTAGTGACTGGCGCGGATGTTTTACATTCTTTTGCTGTCCCTGCCTTGGGGCTAAAAACAGATGCGGTTCCGGGCCGGTTAAACCAAACCGGAATTTTTATTAAAAGACCAGGGACGTTCTACGGTCAATGTTCAGAAATTTGTGGGGCGAATCATTCTTTTATGCCTATTGTAATTGAGGCGGTTTCGCTTGACCGATATATCAATTGAATGTTGTCTTTATCTAATGAATAAGCGCTTTCTTTTTTAATTATTGGGCAAAGAAAATAGTGTACTATAAGTATATAATTGTTATTGTGATATTATTATTATTGGGGGGTTGGGGAGTGGTTTTAAATAGAGGGCATTTTATAATAATGATAATTTCTATTGAATTAATTTTATTAGCGGCCTTTTTTTTATTTTTAATTAATTCTATTGAAATAGATCTTTTAATAGAACAAGTTTTTACAATTATGGGTTTAACAATCGCGGCGGCGGAGTCCGCTATCGGGCTAGCCATTATGGTTGCGTATTATCGAATAAGAGGAACAATAATTTTAAAATCTTTTAGTTCACTTCGGGGTTAAAAAAAATTATTTATGCAACATACGAAATACGGTGCACTCGGAGTTTTTTAGCCTTTTCTTTTTATTGGTTTTTAGTGTAGTTCTTTCTGCGCTTTTTTCTGGTGCTTCTTATTTTTTAGGGGTAAAACAACCGGATCGAGAGAAAGTTTCGGCTTATGAATGTGGGTTTGAGCCTTTTGGAATACCAGGCCGCCCCTTTTCAGTTCGATTTTTTTTAGTTGGTATTTTGTTTTTAATTTTTGACTTAGAAATCTCTTTTCTCTTCCCTTGGTGTGTCCTCTTTAATCAAATTTCTCCTTTTGGTTTTTGAATTATGGTAGGGTTTTTGGGAGTTTTAACCTTGGGTTTAATATATGAGTGGATTAAAGGTGGGTTGGAGTGAGAATAGGGGGGAAAGTCTTCAGATTTAAAAGTAAATAAGTTGTAAAGTAGAAGAGAAAGTCCTGTCTGTTATGTGAATAATCGTGTATCGAAAAGTTTTTATACCAACTCCGGTGTCCGCCTTAATTCATGCGGCGACCATGGTGACGGCAGGTGTCTTTTTATTAATTAGATCTTCTCCTTTTTTTGAACAAGCTCCGCTGGCTTTAATGACCGTAACAATTGTTGGGTCTCTTACGGTGCTTTTCGCCGCTACCGTTGGGGTAATCCAAAATGATCTAAAAAAAGTTATTGCTTACTCGACTTGTAGTCAATTGGGATATATGGTGGTGGCCTGTGGGCTCTCTCATTATTCCATAAGCTTATTTCATTTAATGAACCATGCTTTTTTTAAAGCTTTATTATTCTTAAGTGCGGGGTCTGTTATCCATGCTTTGTCTGACGAACAGGATATAAGGAAGATGGGGGGGCTTATTAAGTTAATCCCTCTTACTTATATTATGGTTGTGGTTGGTTCTTTATCTTTAATGGGGTTTCCTTATTTAACAGGGTTTTATTCTAAAGATTTAATTTTAGAATTGGCCTTTGAACAATATTATTTAACTTTTGCTTATTGATTGGGGAGTTTTTCGGCCTTACTTACCACCCTTTATTCGATTCGATTGGTTTATTTAACTTTTTTATCTAATACGAACTCTAGAAAAGCGATTTTTAGACGTGTTCACGAGGGTTCTTGGAATTTAGTTTTGCCTTTAATAATATTAGCTTTAGGGAGTCTTTTTGTGGGTTATTTGGCCAAAGAGGTGGTCTGGTCTTTTCAAATAACATTTCCCCCAATTGTTCCTATTTTTATTAAGTTGTTGCCGGTCTTTTTTAGCTTGGGGGGGGCGGCATTAGTTATTGTTCTTTATTTTTATTCAGTGCATTTATTTAGGGTGCCTTCTTTTATGGGCCGAATGGGCTACACTTTTTTATACTCTGCTTGGCAGTTTAATTATGTTCTTAACTATTTTTTAGCGAAGAGGGTGTGGAGGGGGGGCCATCAGATTTCGTATCGGACTATCGATAAAGGGACATTAGAGTTGGTGGGCCCAAAGGGGATATCTAATTTTTTGATTGGGTTAACTCGAGGTCTTAGTAACTTACAAGCGGGTCAAGTGTTTAATTATGCCTTAGTTATATTAATTGGTGTTGCTATATTTATTTGGGGGGTTGTTTAGTCTTTTTTTTGAGAGTTGTCTTCTGATTGAGGGGGTTAGGTTAAAGTAGACCGTTAGCCTTCAAAGCTAAAAATGTGGGTGCAAGTCCCGCACTCCCTGACTCAATTGGTTTTGATTATATTTTAGTTAAAATGCCACAATTAGACACTACCATGTTCTTAACTCAATATCGATGAACTTTACTTGTTTTATTTTTATTATTTTTTCTATTGGTGTTTTTTGTTTTACCTACGATTAAAATGAATTGGTTAATAAGAAAGTCGGTAATAAAAAGTGGGGCTAATTTAGGGGGTTGTTTGGGGCTAACTAAAGAAGTTGTTTTTTTTTGTAGATGAAAAGTTTATATGTAGTTCGCTGGGGTTTTTCAACTAATCATAAAGATATTGGTACGTTATATTTAGTCTTTGGGATTGGGGCGGGTATGCTTGGCACGGCCTTCAGTATGTTAATAAGATTAGAGCTCTCGGCTCCGGGGGCTATGTTAGGAGACGATCATCTTTATAATGTAATTGTTACGGCACACGCTTTTATTATGATTTTTTTTTTGGTTATGCCAGTGATGATAGGGGGGTTTGGGAATTGGTTGGTTCCATTATATATCGGTGCCCCCGATATGGCCTTTCCCCGGCTTAATAATATTAGTTTTTGGTTGTTGCCCCCTGCTTTAATATTATTATTGGGTTCCGCTTTTGTTGAACAAGGAGCGGGCACCGGGTGGACGGTGTACCCTCCTCTATCGAGCATCCAGGCCCACTCTGGGGGGGCGGTGGACATGGCTATTTTTAGCCTTCACTTAGCCGGGGTGTCTTCTATTTTGGGTGCAATGAATTTTATAACAACTATATTTAACATGCGGGCTCCTGGGATGACATTAAATAAAATGCCATTATTTGTGTGGTCTATCTTGATTACTGCTTTTTTATTATTACTATCTTTGCCAGTATTAGCGGGAGCCATAACCATGCTTTTAACGGATAGAAATTTTAATACCACTTTTTTTGATCCCGCCGGAGGGGGCGACCCAATTTTATTTCAGCATTTGTTTTGGTTTTTTGGGCATCCAGAGGTTTATATTTTAATACTGCCTGGTTTTGGAATGATTTCTCAAATAATACCAACTTTTGTCGCTAAGAAGCAGATCTTTGGATACTTAGGAATGGTTTATGCAATGCTCTCAATTGGAATATTGGGTTTTATTGTGTGGGCCCATCATATGTTTACGGTTGGGATGGATGTGGACACAAGAGCATATTTTACTGCGGCAACTATGATTATTGCTGTACCAACTGGAATAAAAGTGTTTAGTTGGCTTGCCACTATTTTCGGGGGAACTTTGAGATTAGACACTCCTATGCTTTGGGCAATGGGGTTTGTCTTTTTGTTTACATTGGGTGGTTTAACGGGGGTTGTATTGGCCAATAGTTCTTTGGATGTTGTTTTGCATGACACATATTATGTTGTAGCCCATTTTCATTATGTGCTTTCTATGGGGGCGGTTTTTGCTATTTTTGGTGGCTTTTATTATTGAGTGGGCAAAATAACGGGGTATTGTTATAATGAGCTATATGGCAAGGCCCATTTTTGGTTAATGTTTATCGGTGTTAATTTGACCTTTTTCCCTCAACACTTTTTGGGCTTGACAGGTTTTCCGAGACGATATTCTGATTTTGCAGATTGTTTTGCTGGTTGGAATTTAGTCAGCTCTTTAGGCTCTACTATTTCAATCGTCGGAGTTGTTTTTTTTATATATATTATTTACGATATATATGTTTGAGAAGAGGAGTTTATTGATTGAATGGAAGACCGGGGGGAAAGTTGGGCCTCTTTAGAGTGGGCTCATGTTTCTCCTCCTTTATTTCATACTTATGAGGAATTGCCTTTTGTATGGCAGACTATGAGGGGGGAGGAGTTTTTAAAGAATAAGCATAATTAAATTTTGAGGTATTAAACAACTGATTAGTACTATGAGCGTATTAGGACGGGGGTTAGTAGTTGACGGAATATTTGTTTATGCTGGGGGTTACGATTATTAAAGTAATTTTGTAAATAGTTTTCTTTGTCATGTTTATTTTTAGGACACCCTTGGAGTAGTGGGCGGGGGCCTCTGTCCATTATTTCAAGGGGGGA